ACACATCACATTATGGCAGGGTAATGTTTCACAATTTCAAGAATCTTCCACTTATTTGATGGGATGGTTAAGAGATTATCTATGGTTAAACTCTTCCCAACTTATCAATGGATATAACCCTTTTGGTATGAATAGTTTATCGGTTTGGGCGTGGATGTTCTTATTTGGACATCTTGTTTGGGCTACAGGATTTATGTTCTTAATTTCGTGGCGTGGATATTGGCAGGAGTTGATTGAAACTTTAGCATGGGCTCATGAACGCACACCTCTGGCCAATTTTATTCGATGGAGAGATAAACCAGTGGCTCTTTCTATTGTGCAAGCAAGATTAGTTGGATTAGCCCACTTCTCCGTAGGTTATATATTCACATATGCGGCTTTCCTGATTGCTTCTACGTCGGGCAAATTTGGTTAATTTTTGTGTTATATCCGCAATAGGCCCATTTCTTTCGATGCAGAAGGGAGCCCCCTTTCTTATACACTTTTCCATCTAGGATCCGACTTGTATCATTGAGACTAATAGGAACTGAACCATTATGGCAAAGAAAAGTTTGATTCAGAGGGAGAAGAAGAGGCAAAAATTGGAACAAAAATATCATTTGATTCGCCGATCCTCAAAAAATGAAATAAGCAAGGTTGCGTCGTTGAGTGATAAAAGGGAAATTCATGGAAAGTTACAATCTCCACCACGTAATAGTGCATCTACGCGTCTTCGTCGACGTTGTTTTTTGACCGGAAGACCGAGAGCTAATTATCGAGACTTTGGGTTATCCGGACACATACTTCGTGAAATGGTTCACGCATGTTTGTTGCCAGGAGCAACAAGATCCAGTTGGTAAGGATGAAAAGATATTTTCATTTCTATGATCCTCATTGATCATAGAGAGCCCCTTTACCATTCTGTATAAATGGGTTATTCTATTTGTACAGATATAGTAGAGGGCGCATTCCATTCTTGTTTGTCAATTCGTTCCCAGTCCTTTTCTCTAGAGCGGGGTAGAGCAGCTTGGTAGCTCGCAAGGCTCATAACCTTGAGGTCACAGGTTCAAATCCTGTCCCCGCACGCCGCGGGAGTAGAGCGACTGGGAAGCTCGCAGGTGTCCTAACATTTAAGTTACAGGTTCAAGCCCTGTCCCCGCACGCAAAATGGAAATTTGATCAAAAAATTGTAGATTTGAATCCGTTAATCTAGTAAATTAACTAATACTAATTTAGTTTTTTCTTTTGTTTTTGGGTGAGAGAAAAAAAGAACGAGAAGGATAGAATCACTACACTATCGCGGTCAACTATACCCATACAAAATTTTTTATCTTTATCGTAGTAAAGAAATTACTTTACCTTGAGCGGATAGCGGGAATCGAACCCGCGTCTTCTCCTTGGCAAAGAGAAATTTTACCATTCGACTATACCCGCATCTTTTCCTTCTTGAGAAGGAATATGTCCTCACATATACATATAATATATATATATGTCTGGATCATATTTGTGTAGAGTCGGGGCAGATACTCTTTTCAAGTCGATTCTAATTAAATTCTTAATATTCTATTCTTAATTTATTTCTTTTTTATTTTATTATTCTATTTCTTTATTATTAGAATATTTCATTCAATTCATTCAAGAAGTTTAAGTTTGACCCCTCCTTCTAATTTTTAGTTTTCTTTATTTGTATTTTTGGGGACTTATAATATTGTTATATTGATTGAATTTTACTGTGTCTCACAACCCGAAAGAATTCGAATTCGGGGGAGGGGTCATTTTTGGATCTGGAACAAATAGGTTCAAGAGATGAGAGAATTAAGGATACCCACCAGAAAGACTAATCCAATCCATAATGATGTACCGGAAAAGACAAAATTTTTGTTACTTGACCAATCATCGGGAGAAGCAAATACAACGGGTACGCTAATTAGTAAGATTGATGAAGTAGCAATTAATGCAAAAACAGCCAATTGGAAAGCTATAGTCATACTTATAATCCTCCAAGCTACCAACAAACAAATTATACCATTTGATCCCTCTACCCTTCATTGTAATAAAATGTATCACGGAGGGATTTTATACTATGGAATCCCTCGATTCTATATAATATGACTTAATTCCCACTTTTTTACCACTTTATTCAAAGATGGAGTGGAGCCGAGGGGAATTTTTGAATTAAGCGGGCATGGTAGATCATACATTTATATAGAATATACAGATAAATATAATATAAAGATAAATGGATCAACTTACACTTGATATTTTTCTACAACTCGTGATGGTATCAACTCATATGACCATGTTCCATTCGGAAGAATAAGAATAAAATTGAAATTTACTTTTGTTGGAGAGATGGCTGAGTGGTTGATAGCTCCGGTCTTGAAAACCGGCATAGTTCTTTGGAACTATCGAGGGTTCGAATCCCTCTCTCTCCTTTTACTCGTTCAATAGAATTGTTTCCGTATTTTATTGGTTTTGCTCGCCCCGGTAAAATAAAGGGAATGGCTCGGCTAGGTGAGAT